TCAAAAGATAAAATAAAAATAGAAAAATTGAATATTTCTATTATTAAATATAAATATTATCTTAAATATAATCGAATCATATCTTATTAAGATAAAAGCTTATCTAAGTCATAGTATATTTATACCTTAATTAATTCTTTTCTCCTATATAAATGGTGGATCTTCATATAATTTTTATATTTCGAAATTTTTTTCTTTCCTTGTTTTCATTAACCCAAACTTCTTTCTTTAAAAAATTCTGCCCTTGTTAATATATCATGAACAGTCTCTGTAGGTTGAGCACCTTTTTTAAGAAAAAAAAGAATAGCAGAAAAATTTAAATAAGTTTTTTTATTTATTGGATCATAAAAACCTACTTTTCCAAGATCTTTTCCTTCTCTTCGGGACCGAGCATCAGTTGCAACGATTCGATAGATAGCTCATTGGGATAGATTATAGATAAAAAAGCCTCCCTAGAAACGTATGTGAAATTTTCACCTCATACGGCTCAAGAAAAATGATTTAAATTTATCTATAGAATGGAAAATGGGCTCAAAAAATCATGAATTAGACTATGATTTAAATAGAATTCCTTTTTCCTTTTTGTTTGTTATAGAAAAAAATATCATTTTGACTCATGACTCAAGTTAAATAATTTTAAGAAAGTTCAAAGGAAAATCCTTATGAAGAAATTTCTTGAGCTGTCTATAAACTCTTTTGTTTGTCTTATCTCTAAGAAAGATATTTAGATTAAAATGATCCAATTACATTGTTGAGATAATTTCAACGAAGTATTTTCTTGTTCCGGAATCCTTTATATTTTCTTTTTGGAATCTTTAGGTTTATAGATTACTTTGGAAATCTTTATTTCTTGTCAAAGGGAAAGCAACACCCCTTTTTTATGATTTCCTTATACTTATAAATAAAATATGAAGGATTCACTTCCATTCCACCTTATAATCAAAAGAGTTTTACCAATTTCCAACAATTTTACTTTCTCTCTTTTATTTTTTTTTTTTTTTTTCTTGTTTGAATTGGATTTTTTTTGATCTCGATGTTAAGAATATACTGACAAAGTTTCTTTCAATTAATTAAAATGAAATTAAGTTAATTCTCACTAACCCTGGATTCTTTCCCTTATTTGATAGAGCAAATAAAAAAATAAAACTTCGAGCTTCATCATGTACTGTTACTGTTTATGGGTTTTTGAACAGAACAAATTATGTCGAACCAAAAGCATTTTCATTACTCTAGAAAGAAAATGGTAGATGTAAAAATCCACAGAAAATTATGTCCTTCAAGTCGCACGTTGCTTTTTCCCACATCGTCTCAAACGAAGTTTTATCATGAGAGTCTTTTTTATTTTCGAAAATTATATAATTTATTCCATATTCCATATGGAATCATGAATAGTTGTTGGTTTAACCCAACTCTTAGCTGCATATAAAAATATTTATTATATCACCTCAATTATATAATATAACCTTCTTTTTTTGCGTCTAAGAGTTGGGTTGTATTCAAGTTTTATGAGATCCCCTATCAATACAGGGGTATTGTTACGAAACAATTGATGAGATAAAAAGCACTCGACCACTATATCAGTCCCGCACAAGCGGGCGCGGAATTTCCGGTCGTTGATTTGGTCGACGACATACGCTTTCAATTTTATCAAAAAAGCTTTAATAATTAAAATATAATATTTATTGGGAAAAATAAGACTCATTAATCCAATCTGACTAATCTTGGTTAGGCGTTGTGTCTTTAGAGCTATTCCTTTGATCTGTTGATTTATAGGAATCCTTTCTTATTGGATTTGCGGTTTCTGTCGATTCAGTAGAGGTAGGATTTTCCATCGCTTGATGGTCATTTTTTATCTTTTTTAATCGGCTCTTTTTTGATTGAGGAGGAAATCTATAAAAAATCTTTCCTTTTTCTGGGTCAAATTCATTTATCAGGATCTTGACTCTATCTCCCAGTAATACACGTATACGGTTGCGGCGTATCTTACCAGAGAGATAACCCAGAACGATTTTATTACTATGATCCAAACGTACGTGGAACATTATATCTTTGATTGGATCCACAATTGTTCCTTCAAAAATAAATCGTTCATTGTTTTCTTTTCCAGGACTACTTTTTTTCTTTTTCATAGTACACCTCCTTTGATGCGAAAAAATATTTGCGAAATTTTTGAAATTACATGAAATTTGTATACGGAATGATTCAAAATATCCCTTTTTTTAGTAATGACATTACTGAGAGCTTTCTTTTTTATTTTTATGAGAATTACCATATATAACATAAAATTTCTCCTCCAATTCTTTGAAGTCGAGCTTCTCGATCTGTTATTATACCTCGAGAAGTAGACAGAATTACGATTCCTATTCCACCTAGAATCTTAGGAATTCGTTGATACTTTGAGTAAATTCGAAAACTGGGTCGGCTTATACGTTTTAAAATAGTTCTAGTTCTATATATTCCTTTTTTTCTATAAAAAGGTAAACTTAAAATCAAGAAATTTTTGTTATTTTTTTTGTGTTTCCGAACATTTTCAATAAAACCCTCTCTTAAAAGTATCTTAACAATGCTTTCAGTAATGTTTGTAGATGGTATTGGAACAGTTTCTTTTTTAGCCATGTCAGCATTTCTTATCAAAGTAATAAGATTGGAAATAGTGTCCTTACTCATAACAAATTTGAATTATGGATTCTCGCAAATTTTTTTGTAATCAACATGTTTTCCTTTTTTTTTTTTCAAATATATACCCTAAAAAATCCCCAATTTCATCTATTTAAGATATCTAATATATAATAGTCTCATTTACTAGTTAATAGTCTCAATTACTAGTTTTTATAATACATCAGGAGCTAATGAGAGAATTTTAGTAAAACGAAATTTTCTCAATTCTTCGGTGATTGCACCAAAAATCCTAGATCCTTTTGGATTTCCTTTTTGATCAATGACAACTGCTGCATTGTCATCGTATTTTATTATCATACCATCTTCACATTTGAATTCCTTACATGTACGTACAATTACAGCTCGAATTACTTCAGATTTTTCTAGAGACATATTGGGAACTGCTTCTTTGATTACAGCAACAATAACATTACCAATTTTAGCATATCGTTGATTACTAGCTCCTATGATTCGAATACACATCAATTTTCGAGCACCGCTGTTATCTGCTACATTCAAGATAGTTTGAGGTTGAATCATATCTTTCTTTTTTTTTTTTTTTTTTCAATTTCTAAATTTCAGTACAAAAATAAAATAAAAAATATTTTCTATCCAGAAAAAAATAAATCTACACTTGCTTTTTAATCTTTAATACTTTATCCTTCTTCCTCTACTTTTCTATTCTGAAATAAGAAATTGAGTTTGTATAGGCATTTTGTGAGCAGCTATTGAGATAGCTCTTCTAGCAATAGTTTCTGATACTCCACTCATTTCATAAAGTATTCGACCAGGTTTAATAACGCATACCCAATATTTTGGATCTCCTTTACCTGAACCCATGCGTGTTTCCGTAGTCCTTATTGTAACAGGTTTGTCGGGAAACATACGTACCCATATTTTTGCACCACGACGCACATATCGTGTTATTGCCCTTCGTCCTGCTTCTATTTGTCTAGCTGTAATCCAGGCAGGTTCAAGTGCTTGAAGAGCATATCTGCCAAAAGAAATCGAATTGCCTCGACGAGATATTCCCTTCATTCTTCCTCTATGTTGTTTACGAAATCTCGTTTTTTTGGGGTTATAGTCGATGGTTCTTTTTTGAATCTCATCTCTATTGCAAAACAGGACATGAGAATTTATTCTCATCCAGCTCCTCGCGAATAAAAAAAAATAAAAAGCTATTCTGCGGGCGAATATTTACTGTTTTCTTTTTCATTTTTTTCTTTCATTCGTAGGTTCGATTCATCACTTTCAGAATAAATAATTAAATGTTTTCTTAGTTTGTTCCGCCATCCCACCTAATGAAATTTTAGAATTTTTTTATTTAATAGAATTCTATATACTCAAAGGTTCTGTCGTTCCCATAGCTTCTCTATTCATGATTAGGCCCAAACTCTGCAATGGAGCTTACAACAAAATTTGTTTTTGAGTTAATTTCCTTAGTTTTATTAACTCAGGACTCTTTATTCTTTTTTATTTTATTAATATTTATCTTTTTTCAGTCTTTTTGAATTGAATATTTGATTAAGATTCAAATTTTGATTATTGATGCTTTGTTACACTGCTTTTTCTTTTATCACGTGATTTATAGACCATACATATTGGGATGATATAACATTGATATCTTGTTCTTTCTTTCTATCACCTTTCCTTTTATAAAAATCCCTTTATTTTTACTTAATAATAAATAATCGGATTTTTTCTCTATGAATTAGAAAAAAAAGAAGAGATTTCAGTTGCTACAAATATATGATTTATTCATATTTAAATCATTATAGTGACTTTTTCTTGGGATCTTGATAATACGAAGCAATAGGTTGGTTTTTTTTTGATTAAAAAAAAAATAAGTTTTTATTTAAAATAAGTTTTTATTTTTAGTAAGAATTTTATTTTTAGTAAGAATAAGTTTTTAGTAAGGATTAGTTGACTTTTTCAATTCTTATTTTTAAATTTTAAAGAAAAAACTAACGAATCACACACTAAGCATAGCAATGATACTAAAAAAGTCAATCAAATTTTTATTTAACCCTAACTAATTCGATTTGAATTCTTTGTTTTTTTTCTTTAATGGATATGGAAAGACAAAGTCAATTTTTTCTACTTTATTAATTCTACTTTCTAAATATCCAAATTTTTAAGCCTAAAACTCCATAGACAGCTTGAATTGTATGAGAATAATAATCCATTTTGGTACAAATTATTTGTAAGGGTAGTTTACCCTTTTTTTTACTTTCTTTACGCGCGATATCTTTTCCGTCGATACGGCCTGCGAGTTGTATTTTGATTCCTTTTATACCTGTAGATTTAGTTATATCAATAGCTTTTTTCATTGTCTTTCTAAACGGAACTCTTTGTTTTAATTGTAAGGCTATAAATTCTGCAATAAGATTAGGGTGGCTATAAAGTGGTTCTTCAGCGTATTCGACGAGTTGAATACGAAGTCTTCTGGGATATCTTGTGGGGTATATAGAATAGAAGAATTCTTGTTTTTCTATATTTTCCTTGAAATCTTTCAGTGTTTCTCCTTTTAATAAGAATTTTGGTACCAATCCGCTATAGATTATGATTCGTACAAATGTTTTTTTTGCTCTAACTCCTTGTTTTTCAATTTGTATACGTATAATTCCTTCAAAGCCTAAGGGGGGTAGGCCTGAGGGAGGTAGGCCTGAGGGAGGTAGGCCTAAAGGAGGTTGACTTAATTTACTTTTTTTAAAATAATGTTTTTTCTTCTTTTTATTCTTTTGCTGTTTTTGTTTTAATTGTTTTTGTTTTAATTGTTTTTGTTTTAATTGTCTTAAATAATATTCTTGTAGTTCTTCTTTTGTTAATTGTTTTAAATAATATTCTTGTAGATATTTTTGTAGTTCTTTTTGTGAATATTCTTTTTTAGCAGTTTTTAGAAATTCTTTGATTTTTTTTTGTATATAATTCTTGAAAAAATTTCGTATTTTTCGATCTTCTTGTATACTCGTAGAATATTTTTTTGGTTCTTCAAACCAAACAGAATGATGACTGTGGGTTGTACCAAGTCTGAAACAAAGTGGGTTTGTTTTTTGTCCCATAATTTTCTATTTTATTTTATTTTTTTCATCCATATCTTTTTAATTTAATATCTAAATTTTAGATTAATCTAATAAAGATTTCGATTTTTCCTTTAGTACAATTGTTATAAGACACGTGATTCTTTTTATTGGATAACTGTGTCCTTGAGCACAGAGTCTTGTCTTTTTTCTAATAGTACTCCTATTGACTTCGGCTTTACTAATGAATAATTCAGCATTGTTTAAACCCATATTATGATTAGCATTTCTTGCTGCAGAATACACTAATTTGAAAATGATAGAAGATGCTTGATAAGGCATGAATTTAAGTATCGTAAGTGTTTCTTCATAAGAACGTCCGCGAATCTGATCAATTATTCTTCGCGCTTTGGAAGCAGAAATACCTATATGTTGAGTTAAAACTTGAACTCCTTTACTTGAACTTGAATTCTTTTTCATAGGGTTATTCCCTAGTTTTTTAAGATTTTTCATAAGAATCTTTCTCCTTAATCTTTGTTTGATCCCTATTTTTTTTTATTCTTCATTACAGATTTATTATCGTTATCGTTTCTTTCATCTATCGGGTCCTTCCGGGTAGGCGCGAATTCTCCCAATTTGTGACCTTTCATAGAATCTGTTATATAAATAGGTATATGTTCCTTTCCATTATGAATACCGATTGTATGGCCAACCATTGAGGGTATAATAGTGGATGCTCGAGACCAAGTGACTATTATTTCTCTCTCCTCCCCCTTTTTGATTTTTTCAAATGTTTCCGATAAATGCTTAGCTACAAATCTTTTCTTTACTACAATCCTTTTTTTGACAATCCTGTTTTTGACAATCCTGTTTTTTTCACCTATCACAGCTGATTACTCCTTTTTTTGCATGGAAAAGATTGATTGTCATTCTATGTCCAATAGAATGATCTAAGTATCGAGGTCAGAATCAATACAATAATTCGGAATGGAAAAAAGACAAAATACTTTCTTTAGCTAGATAAGGGGCGGATGTAGCCAAGTGGATCAAGGCAGTGGATTGTGGATCCACCATGCGCGGGTTCAATTCCCGTCGTTCGCCCATCCCATTATTTCGAATTCCAAAAACTCTATTTGGAATATTCCTATTTACGGCGACGAAGAATCAAGCTATCACTATATTTTCTCCTTTTCCTACTTCTTCTTCCAAGCGCAGGATAACCCCAAGGAGTTGCGGGTTTTTTTCTACCAATTGGGGCTTTTCCTTCACCGCCCCCGTGTGGATGGTCCACAGGGTTCATAACTACTCCTCTTACCACAGGACGCTTACCTAGCCAACACTTCGATCCAGCTCTACCCAAATTCTTGAGCTTCACCCCAACATTACCCACTTGTCCGATTGTTGCTAAGCAGTTTTGGGATATCAAACGAACCTCCCCAGATGGTAATCTTAATGTGGCTGATTTACCCTCTTTTGCAATCAGTCTCGCTACAGCACCTGCTGCTCTAGCTAATTGTCCGCCTTTTCCATGTGTGAATTCTATGTTATGTATGGCCGTGCCTAAAGGCATATCGGTTGAAGTAGATTCTTCTTTTTTATCAAAAAAACCCCTTCCCAAACTGTACAAGCTTCTTACAAAGCATACGGCTTTCTAGATGTATATGATGATATAGTAAAAAATAGATCTTTTCATCGTATAATGAAGTATCACATGAGTGGATATAGAGGAATACGAATCTGATGAATCATTCATGTTATCATCTTCTACATCCTAGGTCTCTCCGTTCCGTCATCTGGCTTATGTTTCTCATGTAGCATTCAGACCGAATGACTCTATAAAATTACGTCGATACTTCCACATATTACGGGTAACGTAGGAGACATCTCTTCGGTGGATCTTCATTACCACTGCTTAGCTTTCAATTCGCCTCTGACCATCAAATGAAATGTGAATAACCCTCCTCTCTTTGAAAGAAGGTGCGCTTCCAGTTCTGTGCGTGCTTCAAACAGTTTTCTCCATATTACCATATCTCGAGAGTCAATAATTTTCTATGAGAAACTACTGAACTCAATCACTTGCTGCCGTTACTCAACAGTTTTCTGTTGAGGTCTATTCCATAGAGGTACTCCAATTGGATCAGTGATCGATTTATAGGTTTTGTCGTAAACCTAATTGGTTACTTCCAATTACGTAAATCAATAGTTCAAACCGCACTCAAAGGTAGGGCATTTCCCATCGATATAAAAGCTTCTGTACCAGAAGCAATGGTATCTCCAATTCTAGCTCCTCTGGGATGTAAAATATATCTCTTCTCACCATCCCCGTAGTGTATAAGACAAATGTATGCATTTCGATTAGGGTCGTATTCTATGGTTACGATTCTACCAGATATGTTTTTTTGATTTCGTCGAAAATCGATTCGACGGTATAAGCGCTTATGACCCCCCCCTCTATGCCTTACAGTAATGATTCCTCTGGCATTACGACCTTTACTACAATGATGTCGTCCATAGATCAATTTATTTCGCGGATTGGATTTCATTTGACTGTCTACGGCTCCTTTGCGTGTGCTCGGACTAGAGATTTTGTATAAATGGATCGCCATGTTATTAAGTATTTTTCTTGAAGTTCTTTTCTCTAGAAGAGGTGGAATAGAATAACCCGGTGCAAGCGGAATGATCATACGCCTCTAATGCATTTTATGTCCCATAATAAGTGCCCCTCTTTCGGGGTAGAAGATGACTATTCATAGCTATTACCTTAACAAGAAGAGTTCGACCCAATCCTTGATTTCTGTCTTTGTTGATCCTGATTCGACATTAGAAGTATACAAGGTCTTCAAGTTCTTCTTCGTGTAAGAATTTGTCATTGTTGAACAAATGCTTATCTACTTCTCCTTCCTCTCGGTATCTTTCTGAGAATTTCTTCTTTATATTTGACGAGAGTCAAAATAGTCAAATTCTTGATCCTCTCAAAAATCCATTATTGTCTAAGAAATATCGACATTCCCATTTTCCAGATTGTTCAAAATCTTCTATGTGGATCTAAGAATCTCATATCAATAGAAACCATATTCTCATCCGTAGGACTCCAAGTACCCGAATCAATCAAAGATTCGATTCGATCGAAACTCTCCATTGGTAAATGAAATGCACAATGTTGACAAATATCTTTGTTTTTTTTTTGCGCATATTTTTTGTAAATGGATGTCTCACAATTTTCACAATAAGTCTCTAAATAAGCGTATGGCCCAAATACATCGTCTTGATTTTGATATTTAATGAAAGATTGATTCTTTCCGAAGACTTTTTCCTGTAACTACTGCATATTTGATTCCATCCATAAATCCATTTTCTTACCTATGAGTTTCAGTATCCATCAGAATCCTAGTTCTTACTCTTCCTATGTTATGGTATCAATATACTATACCAATTAATTCGTTATGTATGGATGAGGAGATCCCATTGATAGAGAGCCAATTCCGATAGACTTTTTGAACGTTCCCATTAGCGTGCATCCAGTAGGAATTGAACCTACGAATTTGCCAATTATGAGTTGGGCGCTTTAACCATTCAGCCATGGATGCTTAACAAAATAGGTATATTAAGATTATTGATCATAATCTTAACATTGGATCAAGAACGGGGTCAGAGAGAGCTAATTCGTCTAAAGCCATCGAACCGGCCCAACCAGCAACTAGAGTTGCTTTCATTATATAAAAAGAATAAAAAGAAAGCAATCGACCGCGATCATTCAATACGACAGTATGAACACGATACCAAGGTAAACCCATAGGAATATCCCTTTATCAAAGAGAAATAGAAACTATGTCACTTTATTTTATCAAAATTCAGAAGACTCTATAATGGGTACCTAAACTTTTGATACTGTGTACCTAAACTTTTTTTCAGTAGATTCTGTGGGTTCATTTTGATTTCATCTCATTGAAAATCAAAATAAGGGAACAACTCTGTTCGTAAGAACAAAGAGAAGCAGATCTATTCTATACCCGATAAGTACCAATACGCAACGGGAAGATTGCATTATTGGAGAATAAATGGATACTTTTTGATCATTCGAATGATCAATCAATCCCTTCGTTACAGTTTTTTTGAATCGACAAGAAATCATGGATTTTCACCTTTCCTTATTGAAGTGAATAAAGGATATGCATTTTTTGGTTCAAATTTTGGAATATTAGGAATACCAAAAGTATCTTTTCAACGTCCTAGAACCGAAAAGCTTGGCTTGACATATAGTGCGACTTGTCAAATATATTGGGTCATATGGGATTTACCCCTTCTCTTCCCCGATCGAGATA